CAAAATAAAAAAAATGGAGTTTTTTTTTAGTGACATAAGAGCGAATTGTAGAAAGAATCAAATCAAAGGTTGCGAATAGTTCTTTTTTTCTCGAGATCTTTTTTTTTTTACCCATATTCCTGGTTAGTAATCAGGAAGCTTCTATCGACAAGATACAAGAACGAAATCTTCCACGAAATTAGATTAGGTGAGGCAAATAAAATAAAAAAATTTCATGTTCCCTTCTTATGTATATATAACTATAGAAAATATAAGGAAATATAGATTATAGATATAACGTCTTGCATCTTTCTATATCTACCGAGAATCCCCATTTTTACTAAGAATTCCTCTTAGATCGGACTCATTTTTCGAGAATTCAAACTCTTTCTTTATTAAAATGGAATTCAAATTTGAATACTAATAAATTAGAAGATAAAAATACAAGAATAATAATAATAAAGTGGATTATCATACATATATTATATGTAGAAGTATAAGTACATTTATTTAGTTCTATATTCCTTGCACTTATTCTATATTTATACTCACTTAGATATACTTAGTATAATTATATACGAATTCTATACTAATTATTATAAAATATATTTATAACAGGTACAAATATTAATACAAATATTAAATCGAGGTACCCATTCTATGACAAGTATTGACTTACCCTCTATTTTCGTGCCTTTAGTGGGCCTAGTATTTCCGGCAATTGCAATGGCTTCGTTATTTCTTCATGTTCAAAAAAACAAGATTTTTTAGATCCGATGGAACCTCATCTCATCCATTCTTTTTTTTTTTCAAAACTTAGATTTGGATCATAACACAGATATCCATTTAATTTAGTGGAATATGGTATAACATGTGGCTTTCTCAGAACATAAATGAAAGAGCTCTTATGTATGGTATGTGGAAACCATGATATATGGGTAAATCCATTTTAGCTATTTTCAAATAGATCAGGATCATCGAATGTTTGAAATGGTAATCTATATGTATGTAGATATCGATAGGGGATGAGGGGGATGTTATTATTTTAGATTTAACCAATTCGCTGAATTACGCCTAAAGGTTCACATCAGAATAGTGCTAGTTGATGAGAGTTACTTCGGAAACAAAAAGAGTAAAGTAAAATTCATTTGGGTTATTCTCTTAATTACAATAAAATAAAATGCAACTGGATCTAGTATGAGTTGGCGATCAGAACGTATATGGATAGAACTTATAACGGGGTCTCGAAAACCAAGTAATTTCTGCTGGGCCTTTATCCTTTTTTTAGGTTCATTAGGGTTCTTATTGGTTGGAACTTCGAGTTATCTTGGTAGGAATTTGATATATTTATTTCCGCCTCAGCAAATAATTTTTTTTCCACAAGGGATCGTGATGTCTTTCTATGGGATTGCCGGTCTCTTTATTAGCTCCTATTTGTGGTGCACAGTTTTGTGGAATGTAGGTAGTGGCTATGATCGATTCGATAGAAAAGAAGGAATAGTGTGTATTTTTCGTTGGGGATTTCCTGGAAAAAATCGCCGGATCTTCCTCCGATTACTTATGAAAGATATTCAGTCCATCAGAATAGCAGTTAAAGAGGATATTTATGCCCGTCGTATCCTTGTCCTTTATATGGAAATCAGAGGCCAGGGGGCCATTCCCTTGACTCGTACTGATGAGAATTTGACACCACGAGAAATAGAACAAAAAGCCGCGGAATTAGCCTATTTTTTGCGTGTACCAATTGAAGTGTTTTGAAATGAACCGATTCTTATTCTTAGCTTAGTATGAGGGAAAAATTCAATAATCCGCCCTTCCTTTTCTATAGCATAACTTAACTGAAGTTTCTTCAAAACGCTCATTTGAGCCAAAGCAGATGTATACGAAACAATCATAAAAGGAAGTTGTTCCCAAAACAAAAATGATCTTTTATGCGTATGGAAATCGACTCACAGTAACAAAGCAAGTAACAAATCGAAAAATTCATCCCATGTATCAAAACATTTCGAACTAAAGAATTTTTTTTAAGTCCAATCCGATATTTGGAATTGATACGTTAGACGAAGATAGATCATATCTTGTACTTGTAAATTCTCTCTCTTTTTTGTCAATCGGCGTTTCTTTTTATCCCTTCTTTTGTGTTCCTTAATGACTAAACCTCTTATAATGATAACTATCAAATTTCTATCTTGTTTTCTCACTTCACTTCATCCCATCACAATATTCTTTATAAATTTCTCTCAATTATTCCGGTAGCCGGCAAAAGTTTTTCGAACTATTAAATATTTTGATATAAATAGTCGAAAGGGAGTTCTTTGGTCTTGAAATCTGAATACTATTCATTAAAAAAGTGGTTCTTGGGGGCATTCTTGGGCATTCATCGCAAGGGGTGCTTAGAATTTGACCAATTGCGGAGATATTTGGAAACGATATTTTTATTATTTCTTCATTCGAAGTGGACTCTTATTCTATTTCTGTATTCTTTCTAGATTCAAGGAATAACTGCTGAATCACAAATAAAAAACAGAGAATAGATTCATCGGCTCGATACATCTTGTAATAGAACTTATGTTTGATAGAACTATTAGATCGAGAGTCGACGAATGAATTGGATTCATTAAAAATTTACAGCTGAAAAAAAAAAAAATGATAAAAAAGAAAGCATTCACTCCCCTTCTATATCTTGCATCTGTAGTATTTTTACCCTGGTGGATCTCTCTATCACTTAATAAAAGCCTGGAATCTTGGATTACTAATTGGTGGAATACTAAGCAATCTGAAACTTTTTTGAATGATATTCAAGAAAAGAGTATTCTAGAAAAATTTATAGAATTAGAGGAGCTCTTCTTGTTGGATGAAATGATAAAGGAATGCCCGGAAACACATCTACAAAAGCTTCGTATAGGAATCCACAAAGAAACGATCCAATTGATCAAGATGTACAACGAGGATCCTATCCATACGATTTTGCACTTCTCGACAAATATAATCTGGTTCGTTATTCTAAGTTGTTATTCTATTCTGGGTAATGAAGAACTTCTTATTCTTAACTCTTGGATTCAGCAATTCCTATATAACTTAAGCGACACAATAAAAGCTTTTTCTATTCTTTTATTAACCGATTTATGTATCGGATTCCACTCGCCCCATGGTTGGGAACTACTGATTGGCTCTGTCTACAAAGATTTTGGATTTGCTCATAATGATCAAATTCTATCTGGTCTTGTTTCCACCTTTCCAGTCATTCTAGATACAATTTTTAAATATTGGATCTTCCGGTATTTAAATCGTGTATCTCCGTCACTTGTAGTGATTTATCATTCAATGAATGACTGAAAAACGAGCCATTGTTGTGTTGGTATTAATCTAATTCGAATGTTTGTTACTTTGTACCTAAACAAAGTGTTCAAAACCGCGCTTACTTTTTACATTTCTACCGACCCAAGGGATTCCTCCTATATTCTAGTAAAATTATTTCAGTAAATAGCAGAATCGTGGATAGGGAACTATACTAGCGACCTACCTAATTTATTGTAGAAATCTTTGGGATCAATGATTGGACCATGCAAACTAGAAATACCTTTTCTTGGATCAAGGAACAGATTACTCGATCCATTTCCGTATCGCTTATGATATATATAATAACTCGAACATCCATTTCAAATGCATATCCCATTTTTGCACAGCAGGGATATGAAAATCCACGAGAAGCGACTGGACGTATTGTATGTGCCAATTGTCATTTAGCTAATAAGCCCGTGGATATTGAGGTTCCGCAAGCGGTACTTCCCGATACTGTATTTGAAGCCGTTGTTCGAATTCCTTATGATATGCAACTGAAACAAGTTCTTGCTAATGGTAAAAGAGGGGCTTTGAATGTGGGGGCTGTTCTTATTTTACCTGAGGGATTTGAATTAGCTCCACCCGATCGTATTTCCCCCGAGATGAAAGAAAAGATAGGCAATCTATCTTTTCAGAACTATCGCCCTAATAAAAAAAATATTCTTGTGATAGGTCCTGTTCCTGGTCAAAAATATAGTGAAATCACCTTTCCTATTCTTTCTCCCGACCCCGCTACTAAGAAAGATGTTCACTTCTTAAAATATCCCATATACGTAGGCGGGAACCGGGGAAGGGGTCAGATTTATCCCGACGGGAGCAAGAGTAACAATACAGTTTATAATGCTACAGCACCTGGTATAGTAAGCAAAATCATACGAAAAGAAAAGGGGGGGTACGAAATAACCATAGCGGATGCATCGGATGGACGTCAAGTGGTTGATATTATCCCTCCAGGACCAGAACTTCTTGTTTCAGAGGGTGAATCTATTAAACTGGATCAACCATTAACGAGTAATCCTAATGTGGGTGGATTTGGTCAGGGGGATGCCGAAATAGTACTTCAAGATCCATTACGTATTCAAGGCCTTTTGTTCTTCTTGACTTCTGTTATTTTGGCACAAATCTTTTTGGTTCTTAAAAAGAAACAATTTGAGAAGGTTCAATTGTCCGAAATGAATTTCTAGATCCGTGGATTTATCAACATCAAGTTCGTTTTTTCAAAAACATCATATCATCAGAAAATAAAAAAAAAAATGAAATGGAGTTTTTTTTTCACATTGTAAAAGGAGATCTGTTTTGTCTGGCATTTATACAAATTGTTTTGTCTGGCATTTATACGAATAAAATCTTATGATTATTAAGAACTCAACGGGACCCGCCCCTTCTTTGGCCAAGTTTGTCTGATTCGAGGGGGAAGGTCCCGTTGAGTTCTTACGCTTTCATGTCGATAACTCAATTCATCCGATTACTACAGGGATGAACCCAATCCGGAATATGAACCATAAAAAAAAATGCCTATTAAACCGATCACAGGAATACCAGTTACAGTACCTATTATCCAAAGAGGAATCCTTCCAGTAGTATCGGCCATTTACCCCACTTCCCTCCACATTTCATCAAGTGGTCATGCTAGAGACATAAACAGTCATGGATAATTATGAGATGAGATCCTTCCGAAT